GCTTTTTAATGTTGGATTTTTTAGCATTGGGGCGCGCCTTAAAAATTCAATAGAGATTTTTAGGCCAATTTTTGGGGAAATTTGCGGCAAATTAATGCGATGTGTATGTATATATATATATATAATGCGGATAGCTAGCCCACATTTCAACTTGCTAGTTTACACGTTCTCGAACCTTCCTTGGTTTCGGGGTTTGACAAGGATAACAGGATTTGCTGAGCGTAGGGGGTAGGGGGGTTTGTCGCGCAGAAACCGAGAGGGGGGGCATATATATAAGGGTAAGTTGAAGAAGTAATGAATATGTTATGCACTTGAGTTAGAAATATGTAATTCTTAAGTTATGTCTTTTAATAATTAACCTACTTAAACTCAAGCAAGGAATATGTTCAACCTTGATTTATCATTTGAGCCTGCACTCTGAGATGCAAGATGAAAGGTAACCAAAAAGGAGAACCCCTATGCATATATGAGAATGCTCGGCATGTGGGGTTAATGAGGAGTATGTACTCACTTCATTTAACCATATGCCAGACATAATTATCCGAGGGTGGAATATTACAGTCATGTTCCTGAGATAGAAGCCAAATGCAAGTAATAATTCACTCCATGTTACCCCCACGATTTGTGCCCCTGATTTTATCATGCAGAATATGCCTTAATATAAACCAGTTGGTGGTCTCTTACTACATTAATATGGTTGAATTAAATCTTAGTTGATTATTTCAAGGAAATATTTGAGGACCAATTATAGGGGAATAATCTATTTCCCGGGTCGAAATAAATTATTTCTGAGTTTTAATATTTTGGTTTATGCACGTCTTGGACGTTAGTACTTGCTTTGTGGTTAATATAAATGAATGGTGATAATACATATATATGTACCTATGCATTATGTAATATAATGCATATATATGTACTAAACCATATAGGTTACTATCAGAAGATAGTTTAATTTAGAATTCTGGCTTTGGGAGCCAGGGGTGGGAGTTAAAATCTCTCTTTTCTGGGCGCTAGGGGGGAATTTAACCTCCGATCTTCGGATTACAAGACCGATGCTTTAATACTAAGCTACTAGGGCAAGCTCATTTTAGTGCTTTATTTTCTAGTCATCCTGCTAGTGGAGTGAGGATGAGGAATAATGCGAAGTAAAGGACTGATGCAATTTGTCCGATGATAATGTATGGATGTTCTACAGGTATGCCTCCAATTCATGTTAGGATAATTATATCTGCTACTAGGGTTCAGAATAGGAATTGAGTGATCGGGCGGAATGTTAGTCCTCGTTGTTTTGAGGTGTGTAAAATTGGTACCACCATTAGGACTAAAATAGAGAATAGCAATGCAAGGACCCCTCCTAGTTTGTTCGGGATAGACCGTAGAATGGCGTAAGCAAATAGGAAGTATCATTCTGGCTTGATATGTGGAGGGGTGACTAGTGGGTTTGCAGGGGTGAAATTCTCTGGGTCTCCCAGGAGATTTGGAGAGAATAGTGCTAATGATGTGAGGGCTAATAATATCACTACAAATCCTAGAAGGTCTTTATATGAGAAGTATGGGTGGAAGGAGATTTTGTCTGCGTCGGAGTTTAGCCCGGCTGGGTTGTTCGAGCCTGTTTCGTGGAGGAAAAGTAGGTGTAGGATGGTCGCGGCGGCGACGATGAATGGTAATAGGAAGTGGAATGCGAAGATCCGTGTTAGTGTCGCGTTGTCTACTGAGAAGCCACCTCAGATTCATTGAACGAGGGTGTCCCCTATGTAGGGGACTGCTGATAGTAGATTTGTAATTACTGTGGCACCTCAAAAGGATATTTGTCCTCATGGAAGGACGTAGCCAACAAAGGCTGTTATTATAACTAACAGGAGAAGGACTACCCCAATGTTTCAGGTTTCTTTATACAGGTAGGATCCATAGTATAGGCCGCGGGCAATGTGTATATAAATACAGATAAAAAAGAATGATGCCCCGTTGGCGTGAATATTACGGATAAGTCAGCCATAGTTCACGTCTCGGCAGATGTGGACTACTGATGAAAATGCGGTTGAGATGTCAGAGGTATAGTGTATGGCTAGGAACAATCCGGTTAGGATTTGAGTAATTAAACACAACCCCAGGAGAGACCCGAAATTTCATCATACGGAAATGTTAGATGGTGTGGGGAGGTCAACTAGTGCGTCGTTGGCGATTTTTATTAGTGGGTGGGTTTTTCGTAGGCTTGCCATTATTGTTCTTGTAGTTGAACTACAACGGTGGTTCTTCAAGTCACTGGTCTCGGTTAGAATCCGAGCAAGAATTATGACTTATTTTATGTTTTTGTTATTGGTAGCTCTGGTTGTGGGTTTAATTGCTGTTGCTTCTAATCCTACGCCTTATTTTGCTGCTTTAGGCTTGGTAGTAGCAGCGGGGGTTGGGTGTGGGATTTTAGTTGGTTATGGGGGTTCTTTCTTGTCTTTGGTTCTCTTTTTAATTTATTTGGGGGGGATGCTCGTGGTGTTTGCCTATTCAGCAGCCTTGGCTGCTGAGCCTTTTCCGGAGGCCTGGGGAAGTCGTTCTGTAGCTGGGTATGTGTTAGTCTACCTTCTAGGTGTTGTGTTAGCGGCCGGGTTATTTTGAGGGGGGTGATATGAGGGTTCTTGGGTAGTTGTTGACGGGTTGAAGGAGTTTTCTATACTACGTGGAGATGTTAGTGGCGTGGCTGTTATATATTCTTTTGGTGGGGTGATGTTGGTTATTTGTGCGTGAGTATTACTTTTAACTCTACTTGTGGTGTTGGAGCTTACTCGGGGCTTAAGTCGTGGGACTCTTCGAGCCGTTTAGATAAGAGTTAGAAGAATGGCTAGGGTCAGGGTTAGGAGGAAAATAGTTAGGTAGGTTTTAATTATACCTCGTTGAATGTCGCTTGTAATTTTTGATATCATTATTTGGGTTAATGCTAGTCCTTTTGGTCCTGTAATTTCAAGTCATGTTTGGTCGAGCTTAGTGGCGACTGATTGTCCTAGGGTTAAGTTAAGTTTGGGAGGGAGTCGGTGGATTATTGCGGGGAAGTACCCTAGTATGTTTGAAAAGTGGTGTATGGGGATTGTGGGGGTAATTTTGACTTGTTTATTGGTTATGGCTGTGAGTTCTATGGCCACTAGAAGTCCGATGATAGTTACTATGAGGGCTGCTAATTTTAGGGTGGTTGGTATTGTCATAATGGGTGTTTTTGAGGGTAGGAAGTTAGATGTAATGATAAGTCCTGCAATAATGCTTCCTCAGGCAAGTCGTTTGATAGGGTTGATGACTAATGGATTGTTTTCGTTAATAGGGGATAGTGGCAGAAATCGGGGGGACCCCATGGTTACGAAAAATACTACTCGGAAGCTATAGACCGCGGTGAATGATGTGGCGATTAGTGTAAGGGTTAGGGCTCAGGCGTTAAGGTAAGAGGTGTTTAGGGCTTCAATGATGGCATCTTTTGAGAAGAACCCGGCTAAGAATGGGGTTCCTGTTAGTGCCAGGCTACCAATTGTGAGGTAGGTCGAGGTGGCGGGTATTAGGTTGTGAAGGCCTCCTATTTTTCGGATGTCTTGTTCATCATTTAGGCTGTGAATAATTGATCCGGAGCACAGGAATAGCATAGCTTTGAAGAATGCATGTGTGCAGATGTGGAGGAATGCTAGTTGTGGTTGGTTTAACCCAATTGTAACTATTATCAGGCCTAGTTGACTGGATGTTGAGAAAGCTACGATTTTTTTAATATCATTTTGAGTTAGGGCGCAGGTGGCTGTGAATAGTGTAGTAAGTGCTCCTAAGCAGAGGCAGATTGTCAGCGCCAGGCCGTTGTTTTCTATGAGGGGGTGGAGGCGAATTAATAGGAAGATTCCTGCAACGACCATGGTGCTGGAATGGAGTAGGGCGGATACTGGCGTAGGGCCCTCCATGGCAGAAGGGAGTCAGGGATGTAGGCCGAATTGGGCCGATTTTCCTGTTGCTGCAAGGATTAGACCGATTAGGGGGATTGTCATGTCAAAGTTTTTTGATAGGAAGAAGATTTGTTGGATTTCTCAGGAGTTAAGGTTTATTGCGAATCATGCTATGCTTAGAATCAGTCCGATGTCCCCTACTCGGTTGTAGATAACGGCCTGGAGGGCTGCTGTGTTAGCATCTGCCCGTCCGTACCACCATCCGATTAGTAGGAATGATATAATTCCAACGCCTTCTCAGCCGATGAACAGTTGGAATATGTTGTTGGCTGTGACCAGGGTAATTATGGCTACTAGGAATAGAAGTAGGTATTTGAAAAATCGGTTCATATTTGGGTCAGAGTGCATATATCATAGTGCGAACTCTAGAATAGACCAGGTGACGTAGAGGGCAATAGGGGTGAAAATAAGGGAGTAGTGGTCGAATTTGAAGCTGATATTTGTATCAAATATGTGTGTGTTTATTCACTGTCAGTTTGTGGTGATGCTTTCTATTCCTTGATCTAGAAAGATTATGAGTGGGAGAAGGCTGATGAAGAACGAGGTGCTGACGGCGGTTTTGACGTGTGTACTTGCTCATTCTGGTTTTTGTGGTTTAGGGTTTAGTGTTGTTAGTAGAGGAAGTATGAGGATAATAAGAACTAGAGTAAGTGAGGATGATATGATTAAGGTTGTTGGATTCATAGCTTCCACTTGGATTTGCACCAAGAGTTTTTGGTTCCTAAGACCAATGGATGAACTGTTATCCTTCAGAAGCGTGAGGAAGCCGCGGATTTTAACCGCGGTGCATAAGGATTAGCAGTACTTATTGATTTCTGTCCTTCCTTGGTGAGTAAGGGGATTTTAACCCCTGTTTTTAGAATCACAATCTAATGTTTTGGTTAAACTATACTTACTAGTAGCATCAGCCTCATATAAGTTCTGGCTTTGCTACAAGGAGAATTACTGGGATTAGGTGAAGGGCTATTAGTAGGTGTTCTCGGGTGTGAAATGGTGGGAGTTTAGTGATATGGTTTGGTGTTGGGCCCCGTTGAGACATAAGGAATATATATAAGGAGTAGCCCGCTGTAATTAGTGTTCCTGCACCCGTGAGTGCAATAGTTCATGGCGATCAGTTGAATAATGTTGTAATAATTATTAGTTCTCCTATTAGGTTAGGTAGTGGGGGTAGCGCTAGGTTGGCTAGGTTGGCGATGAATCATCATACTGCCGTTAATGGGAAAATTATTTGTAGTCCTCGCGCAAGAATTATGGTTCGGCTGTGGGTTCGTTCATAGGCTGTGTTGGCTAAGCAGAATAGTATTGAAGACACTAGTCCGTGGGCGATTATTAGAATAATAGCCCCTGAGAATCCTCATGGGGTTTGGATTAGAATTCCTCCCGCTACAAGTCCCATGTGGCTGACAGATGAGTAGGCGATTAGGGACTTGAGGTCTGTTTGTCGAAGGCAAATTGATCCAGTCATGATAATGCCTCATAATGCCAGAATAATAAATGGGTATACTAGTTCTTTGGATAGTGGGTCTAGCATAATTATTATTCGTATTATTCCGTGTCCCCCTAGTTTTAATAGAACTGCTGCTAGTACCATGGATCCTGCGACTGGGGCTTCGACGTGGGCTTTTGGTAGTCAGAGGTGTACTCCGTATAATGGTATTTTCACTAAGAATGCAATTAAGCAGCCGGCTCATCAGATTTTGTGGCCTCAGGAGTCTAGAAGTAATGGCTGGGAGTATTGGATAACTAGCATGGATAGAGTCCCAGTAGATTGTTGAAGTAGAAGGAGGGCAACTAGTAGCGGGAGGGACCCTGCTAGGGTGTAGAATAGAAAATAGGTCCCTGCATTGAGGCGTTCGGTTTGGTTTCCTCATCGGGTAATAATAATAAGGGTTGGGATGAGCGTGGCTTCAAATATGATATAAAATATAATAATTTCGGTGGCGCCGAATGCCATAATTAGAAAGGTTTGTAGTGAGGTGAGGAGAGTGATGTATAAACGTTGTCGGCTGACAGGTTCTGGGTTAACGTGGTTTTGGCTGGCTAGAATTATCAATGGGAGAAGTCAACATGTTAACACTAAGAGGGGGGTTGAGAGGGGATCTGTGGCTAGATATGAGTTGGATGTGGTTCATCCGGTTTCTGATGTCCATTTTAGTCATGTGAGACTGATGAGGGCGATTAGGAGGCTATGTGCAGTTGTGGTTGTTCATAGTCACTTGGGGGAGGTTAATCAAATTGTTGGGAATAATATAACAGTGGGGATTAATACTTTTAGCATTGTAGGAGATTAAGGTTTTGTAAACGATCAGTTCCATGGGTTCGGGCTGTGGCTACTAGGAGTGCAAGGCCCGTGCTTGCTTCGCAGGCGGAGAAGGCTAGTAATAGCATAGGGGCTGCGGAGAAGCTTGTCGATTCGAATTGTAGGGCCCATAGGGCTAGTGCAATAAACAGGGATAATATTATTCCTTCTAAGCATAGGAGTGCGGAGAGCAGGTGGGTGCGGTGGAATGCTAGCCCTATTAGTCCTAAAATGAATGCTGAGCTAAAGCTAAAGTGTACTGGTGTCATAAGGGGATCATGGACTTAAACCATAATTTTCTGAGCCGAAATCAGAGGTCTTGTTTTGGACTAACCCCCTATTCTGCTCATTCTAGGCCACCTTGAGTTCACTCATAGATCAGTCCTAGGGTTAACAGAATTAGGACTGTAGTGGCTCAGAAGAATGTTCCGGTGGGGTTATGGAGTTGATCTCCTCATGGTAGGGGGGGGAGGAGGGCAATTTCTAGGTCAAATAGGAGGAATAGGATTGCTACTAGGAAGAATCGTAATGAAAAGGGCAGCCGGGCGGACCCTAGTGGGTCGAATCCGCATTCATAGGGAGATAGTTTTTCTGCGTCTGGGTTTATTTGCGGCAGTCAGAAAGATACGATTGCCAGGATTGAGGATAGGGCTATTGTGATGGTAAGAATAGTTATAATTAAGTTCATTATCTTTCCCTGGGGTTTAACCAAGACTAAATGATTGGAAGTCACTTGTACTAACTTTGATACTAGAAAGATTATGAGCCTCATCAATAGATGGATACGTAGAGGAATAGTCATACTACGTCAACGAAATGTCAATATCAGGCGGCGGCTTCAAAGCCGAAATGATGTTCAGATGTAAAGTGGTATTGGATTTGGCGGAGGAGGCAAACAGCCAGGAATGATGATCCAATAATGACATGTAGCCCGTGGAACCCTGTGGCCACGAAGAATGTAGAGCCGTATACTCCGTCTGCGATTGTAAAAGGTGCTTCATAGTATTCTATGGCTTGAAGGGCAGTGAAGTAGAGTCCGAGCAGAATTGTGAGTGCAAGGGATTGGATGGCTTGTTTTCGCTCACCTTCTATAATGCTATGGTGGGCTCATGTGACTGTTACCCCTGATGCTAGTAGAACGGCTGTGTTGAGGAGGGGAACCTCGAAGGGGTCTAATGTAGTGATTCCTGTTGGGGGTCAGCATCCTCCCAGTTCTGGTGTTGGTGCTAAGCTTGAGTGATAGAAAGCTCAGAAGAATCCTAGGAAGAAGAACACCTCTGAGGTAATAAACAGAATTATTCCATAACGTAGTCCTTTTTGTACTGGTGGTGTGTGGTGGCCTTGGAATGTTCCTTCTCGAATAATGTCACGTCATCATTGGAATATTGTAAGAAGTAAAAGAATTACCCCAAGGGTTATTAATGTTGTTGAGTGGAAGTGGAACCAGATTGCTAGGCCGGATGTTATTAATAGAGCACCGACGGCTCCGGTTAGTGGTCATGGGCTTGGATCAACCATATGATATGCATGTGCTTGGTGGGCCATTAGACGTTTTCTTGCAGGTAGTGGCCTAGGAGTAGTACAAATACATAAGCTTGAATTATTGCTACTGCGACTTCTAGGAGTGTTAGGAGGAAGAGAACGGTGGCGGTTAGGATGGCTACTGTAGGTATTATTGGCAGTAAAACAAATACAGCTGTGGCGATGAGTTGAATTAATAAGTGGCCGGCAGTTAAGTTGGCTGTAAGTCGAACACCCAGGGCTAATGGTCGAATAAATAGGCTAATTGTTTCGATAATAATTAGTACGGGGATTAGAGGAATAGGCGTTCCTTCTGGTAGAAGGTGTCCGAGGGCAACTGTTGGCTGATTTCGCATTCCAATAATTACGGTGGCGAGTCACAGTGGTACAGCAAATCCTATATTTAGCGACAGTTGTGTTGTGGGTGTAAAAGTATATGGGAGGAGGCCTAATATATTAATAGTAATAAGGAATACTATTAATGAGGCCAGTAGAAGCGCTCATTTATGTCCTCCTACATTTAAGGGCATTATTAGTTGATTAGTAAATCGGTTAATGAACCATGTTTGGAGAGTGATGAGTCGGTTGTTGATTCACCGGGATGGCGGGGTTGGGAAGAGGAGTCATGGTAGTGCGATTGCAATAGCAATAAGTGGAATGCCTAGGAAGGATGGGCTTGCGAATTGGTCAAAAAAGCTTATTATCATGGTCAGTCTCAGGGCTCTGTTTTGTGTTTTTCTTCACTTATTGGGGTTGGTTCATTTGGTGTGGTGTGATTTAAAATTTTAGTTGGGATAATGGTAAGAAAGACGATTCAGGAGAATACTAGAATTGCAAATCAGGGGTTGGGGTTTAATTGGGGCATTTCACTAGAGGTGGTCGGCAGGCACCAAACTTTGGCTTAAAAGGCCAACGCTTTGTCCAATAATTAGCTTTCTAGTGAGGCGTCTTCTAGTATTAATGAGGATCAGCTCTCGAAGTGTTCTAGTGGAACTGCTTCAACTACAATGGGTATAAAGCTGTGGTTCGCTCCGCAAATTTCAGAGCATTGTCCGTAAAACACACCTGGGCGTGAGGCAATGAAGGCAGTTTGGTTTAGTCGGCCTGGCACTGCGTCTATTTTTACGCCTAAAGATGGGACGGCTCAGGAGTGTAATACATCTTCGGCAGATACTAGGACACGAACTGGTGATTCTATGGGGACTACTATCCGGTGGTCTGTTTCTAGGAGTCGGAATTGGCCTGGTGTAAGGTCTTGGGTCGGGATTATGTAGGAGTCGAAGCCCAGATCTTCGTAGTCTGTATACTCATAGCTTCAATATCATTGATGTCCTATGGCTTTAATTGTTAGATGGGGGTCATTGATTTCGTCTATAAGGTATAAAATTCGAAGGGAGGGTAGAGCAATCAAAACTAGAATTACGGCTGGTAAAATAGTTCATACGATTTCGATCTCTTGAGAGTCTAGGATATATTTGTTGGTAAGCTTAGTTGAAACCATTGCAATAATAATGTAAAGTACTAGAGTGCTAATTAAGAACACGATTATTAGGGCGTGGTCATGGAAGTGAAGAAGTTCTTCTATAACGGGTGATGCCGCGTCTTGGAATCCTAGTTGCGTGGGATGTGCCATTAAGCTTTAGGGCTTAAGACATACAGGGGTTTAACCTGCAATTTCACCTCGACAAGGTGATGTAATTTGCGTATTTTACTAATGTCTTTAGAAGAAAGTGACAGAGTGGTTATGTGACTGGCTTGAAACCAGTATACGGGGGTTCAATTCCTTCCTTTCTCGTTAGTTTGATTGAACTTGGACGAATGCGGGTTCTTCAAATGTGTGGTATGGTGGAGGACAGCCATGAAGCCATTCTACGTTTGTTATAGTTAACTCTACTGAGGATACTTCCCGTTTAGCGGCGAAGGCTTCTCATAAAATGAATAGGAACATAATTACTGCTACTAGGGAGATAAGTGACCCGATGGATGATACTGTATTTCACAGGGTGTAGGCATCTGGGTAGTCAGAGTATCGTCGTGGCATTCCTGCCAGACCTAGGAAGTGTTGTGGGAAGAATGTAAGATTGACACCAATGAATATTACTCCGAAGTGAATTTTTGTTCAGGTGTCATTTAAAGTGTACCCTGTAAATAGGGGGAATCAGTGAACGAAAGCTGCCATGATGGCAAATACAGCACCTATTGACAATACGTAGTGGAAGTGTGCAACTACGTAGTATGTGTCGTGAAGAACAATATCGAGTGATGAGTTGGCTAGAACAATTCCTGTTAGTCCACCTACTGTGAGGAGGAAAATAAATCCGAGGGCTCATAATATAGGTGTTTCTCATTTAATAGACCCTCCATGGAGTGTGGCTAATCAGCTAAACACTTTTACACCGGTTGGGATAGCAATAATTATTGTTGCGGATGTGAAGTATGCACGAGTGTCTACGTCCATTCCGACAGTGAACATATGGTGAGCCCATACAATAAATCCCAGGAGACCAATGGCCATTATAGCTCAGACCATTCCTATGTAGCCGAATGGTTCTTTTTTGCCTGCGTAGTAGGCTACAACGTGGGAGATGATTCCAAATCCAGGTAAGATGAGAATATAAACTTCTGGGTGGCCGAAGAATCAGAACAGGTGTTGATACAGGATTGGGTCTCCCCCGCCTGCCGGGTCAAAGAATGTGGTATTTAGATTTCGGTCTGTAAGGAGTATAGTAATTCCAGCGGCTAGGACTGGTAGAGATAGGAGAAGAAGTACGGCTGTTACAAGTACAGCTCAAACAAACAGGGGTGTTTGATATTGAGAGATGGCTGGTGGTTTTATGTTAATAGTTGTGGTGATAAAGTTAATTGCACCTAAAATTGATGAAACACCTGCTAGGTGAAGCGAGAAAATTGTCAGGTCTACGGATGCTCCCGCGTGGGCAAGGTTGCCTGCGAGTGGTGGGTAGACTGTTCACCCTGTTCCAGCTCCGGCTTCGACACCAGAGGAGGCCAACAGTAGGAGAAAAGAGGGGGGTAGAAGTCAGAAACTCATGTTATTTATTCGCGGGAATGCCATATCAGGTGCCCCGATTATTAGTGGTACGAGTCAGTTTCCAAATCCTCCGATTAGAATTGGTATTACTATAAAGAAAATTATTACGAAGGCATGGGCAGTGACAATGACATTATAGATTTGATCGTCGCCCAGAAGTGATCCAGGTCGGCTTAGTTCGGCTCGAATGAGAAGGCTTAGAGCGGTTCCCACTATTCCGGCTCAGGCACCAAATACAAGATAAAGGGTACCAATGTCTTTGTGGTTTGTAGAAAAGAATCAGCGCGTAATTGCCACAGGTAGGGTAGCCGAGTGCTTAGGCGGCGGGTTGTAGCCCCGAAGACAGAGGTTTAAGTCCTCTCCTTATCATCAGCCCCGTGGTGAAGAAACATGTTGGATTGCAAATCCAGAGACGTAGATTAGTAGTCTGCCGGGGCTTTTCCCGCCTTACTAGGCCATAGGCGGGAAAAGTAGATGGATGCTCGCTGGTTTGAGCGCTTAGCTGTTAACTAAGAGTTTGTAGGATCGAGGCCTTCCCATCTAGTAAGGCCTTAGTTTAATAAAAACATTTGATTTGCAATCAGAAAATGCAAGATAGACTCTTGTAGGTCTTATCAGGGACTAGAAGATTTTCACTTCTGCTTAGAGCTTTGAAGGCTCTTGGTCTGATGTTATCCTAAGTCCCTAGGTGGCTAGTATTAGAATAGCTGGGGTTATAGGTAAAAGTCCTAGGGCGATTGTGGTAGATAGGGTAAGGGGGAGGGAGGATTGGGTTGTTTGGGTTCGTCAGGGGGTGATTGAGTTGATTGTATTGGGAGAGATTGTGAGTGTTATTGCATAACAGAGGCGCAGGTAGAAGTAAAGGCTTAGTAAGGCAGCCAGGGCTATGATTGTGGCAGTAGCTGGAAGGTTTTGTTTTGCCAATTCTTGCAGGATTAGTCATTTTGGCATGAATCCTGTTAGTGGGGGCAGGCCACCTAGTGATAACAGTACTAGAGCAGTGGTTGTTGTTAGGATTGGGCTTTTTGATCAGACTATTGAGAGGGTGTTGATTTTTGTGGCGGATGATGTTTTTAGAGTAAGGAATGCTGCGGATGTCATAAAAATGTATGTTCCTAGGGCGACAAGGGTGAGTTGTGGGGTGTATTGGAGAATAATAATTATTCAGCCTATGTGCGCAATTGAGGAGTAGGCTAAGATTTTTCGGAGTTGGGTTTGGTTTAATCCTCCTCATCCTCCGACCAAGGTGGATGTGATTCCTAGGGCAGTTAGTAGTACGGGGTCCACGGCTTGGGCTGTTTGGATGATTAGGGCGAATGGGGCGAGTTTTTGTCATGTTGATAAAATTAGCCCTGTTAGAAGGTCTAGTCCTTGTAGTACTTCTGGCATTCAGAAGTGTATTGGTGCTAGTCCAATTTTAAGTGCCAGGGCAGTAATGACCATTGTGCTAGCAAGGGGGTTTGATATGTTGTTTATGTCTCATTCTCCTGTGATTCAGGCGTTTGTTGTGCTCGCAAATATAATTATTGCGGCTGCGGTGGCCTGGGTTAGGAAGTATTTTGTGGTGGCTTCTACTGCACGAGGGTGGTGGTGTTGTGCTATTAGGGGGATAATTGCCAGGGTGTTAATTTCTAGTCCTATTCAGGCCAGTAGTCAGTGGGAGCTGGCAAAGGTTAAGGTGGTTCCTAAACCTAGGCTGGATAGTAGGATTGCGAGTACATAGGGGTTCATTGATGGAGGAGGGACTTTAACCGTCATGTTCGGGGTATGGGCCCGAAAGCTTGATTAGCTGACCCCATCTTAGAAAGTGGTGTAGAGGAAGCACTAAGAGTTTTGATCTCTTGGGCATGGGTTCGACCCCCTTCTTTCTAAGAACTGAGGGGATTTTAGCCCCTATAGGCCACTCTATCAAAGTGGTCCCTAGGCATTCGGGCACAGTTCCTGAATTATAGTTGTGGGGGAAGGCCCGCTAGTGCGATTGGCAGGGCAATATGTCATAGTACTAAGGCCAATGTTAATGGGAGGAAGTTTTTTCATACAAGGTGTATTAGTTGGTCATACCGGAATCGTGGGTACGAGGCTCGTACTCATAGGAATACAATAGAAAGTAGTGCGGCTTTAGTTATAAGGCTGATTGTTGTTAGTTCTGGGATGTGGTGGATGTGTGATGTTCCTAGGAATAGTACAGCTGATAGGGTATTTATTAATAGGATGTTTGCGTATTCGGCCAGGAAGAAAAGGGCGAAGGGTCCTCCTGCATATTCTACGTTGAAGCCCGAGACTAGTTCTGATTCCCCCTCTGTTAGGTCAAATGGTGCTCGGTTAGTTTCTGCTAGGGTTGAGATATATCATATTGCGGCTAGTGGTCATGCAGGGGCTAATAGTCAGATACTTTCTTGGGCTGTGCTAAATGTTTGTAGGGTATAACCTCCTGAGAAGATAATTACTGATAGAAGGATTAGTCCGAGGCTTACTTCATAGGAAATTGTTTGGGCTACAGCCCGTAGGGCCCCGATTAGTGCATATTTTGAATTTGATGCCCATCCTGATCCTAGAATAGAATATACTGCGAGGCTTGATAAGGCTAGGATAAAGAGGACCCCTAAGTTGAGGTCGACTACTGGGTAGGGTATGGGTATGGGTGCTCATAGAGTTATGGCCAGGGTTAATGCGAGGATGGGGGTGGCTAAGAATAAGAACGGAGAAGATGTAGAGGGACGGACTGGTTCTTTGATAAATAATTTTACTCCGTCGGCGATAGGTTGTAGGAGTCCATATGGTCCGACCACATTTGGTCCTTTTCGTAGTTGTATATATCCTAATACTTTACGTTCGATTAGAGTTAGGAAGGCTACTGCTAGCAGGACAGGCACGATATAGGCTAGGGGGTTGATTAGGTGGTTTATTAGAGTGTTTAGCATAAACTGGGAAGAGGATTTGAACCTCTGGTTTAAAGGGCTTAGGCCTTTCGCAATTTACCATGCTCTGCCACCCCAGTATGTCCTTATTTCGGGCGGTTGGGGTTTTGGCCCTCCCTTTGTTTAATTTATTTGTTTTCATTAATTAGGGGTGGGGCGTGCTGTAAGTATGGGCCCCTCTTTTCCGATCCTTTCGTACTAGGAAAAGTAGCGTTACAGATAGAAACTGACCTGGATTGCTCCGGTCTGAACTCAGATCACGTAGGACTTTAATCGTTGAACAAACGAACCCTTAATAGCGGCTGCACCATTAGGATGTCCTGATCCAACATCGAGGTCGTAAACCCCCTCGTCGATATGGACTCTGGGAGAGGATTGCGCTGTTATCCCTAGGGTAACTTGGTTCGTTGATCGGCTTTATTAGCCGGATCATTTTTGGTCAGATGTTCTGTGGCTTAGAGATGTCTCTCTTAATTTTAGGGGTTTGGCCCATTCCACTCGGAGGCTTGTTTTTCCTCCGTGGTCGCCCCAACCGAAGGTAAAACTTCATTTTCCACTAAGTTTTTGCTTTTTATTAAGTTGCTTAACGTGGTTGAATTTTGTACCTTAAGCTCCAAAGGGTCTTCTCGTCTTGTATAGTTATACCCGCTTCTGCACGGGTAAATCAATTTCACTGACTTGAAGGGGGAGACAGTTAAGCCCTCGTTTAGCCATTCATACAGGTCTCTATTTAAAAGACAAGTGATTGCGCTACCTTTGCACGGTCAAAATACCGCGGCCGTTGAACCCGTAGTCACTGGGCAGGCTGGACCTCCTATACTCAGTTTAGTTGCAGGAGGCGATGTTTTTGGTAAACAGGCGAGGCTTGTGTTTGCCGAGTTCCTTCCCTTTCTTTTAGTCTTTCCTTTAAAAATAGCACTCCAGTGTGGGGTTAACGATTAGTTTAGCTGTGGGTTTTTCTTGGTTTTTTTGTTGTCCACATTACTCTCTTGGGTTGAGTTCGTTAATTTCCAGCGGTTTGTCCGATCTGGCTTACACTTGTGCTTGGAGAAGAGCAGGTCTTCTTGTTACTCATTTTAGCATAATTTCTTCCATGTGGGCATGGGTTAGCCTGATATTGTTAGGGGAATAAGATTTTTTATCAGTATAATAAACTTCTCTCTGTCTGAGCTTTAACGCTTTCTATTTAGATGGCTGCTTTTAGGCCCACTAAAACAGTATGTTTTATATATTATGATCTTTATCCTCCTGTGAAGGTTGTATCCTTTGTTAGAGGGGCTGTACCCCCTTTAACTAACTCTCGTATGTTTCCCTTGTGTCTTAATGTTATGTTTTTTGATCTGGGGTGTACGAGGCTGAACTTCTATCCACTTTTCAGGCAACCAGCTATCACCAGGTTCGGTAGGTCTGTCACTTCTACCCGGAGCTCTTCCCACTCTTTTGCCACAGAGACGGGTTAGCCCTAAATTTAAATAGGCTGTCTCGGGGTAGCTCACCTGGTTTCGGGGTTTCAAACTAAAGGTCTCTTTGCCTGAGGGTGCTGGCTAAATCATGATGCAAAAGGTACAAGGTTTAGTCTTTGTTTTTTGGTGCTTATATGGGTTGTTTCATTTCTCTTTCAGCTTTCCCTTGCGGTACTTTTTCTATCGCTTTGGGTTGAACCTTTTCTGTCTCCCATACTCAGGTAAAAAAATGGTTTAGTTTGTAGTGTTAGGTCATGTTTTGTTATTAACATTGTTAGGTTATATTGGTGGTTAAGCTAGCTGTTTGGCTCAGGGCGATCCAACTTGCATGGATGTCTTCTCGGTGTAAGTGAGATGCTTAACTAACTCAGCCACGCCCTGGGTTTAATCCAAGTGCACCTTCCGGTACACTTACCATGTTACGACTTGCCTCCCCTTGTCAGTGCTTTAGTGTTAAGTATCTTTGTTGCGTTTTGACAGGGGAGAGTGACGGGCGGTGTGTACGCGCCTCAGAGCCGGGTTCAAAAGGACACTCTGCTTCCTTTTTACTACTAAATCCTCCTTCAAGCACTATTTCATGTTGCATGTTCGTAGTGTTCTGTGATAGAAAATGTAGCCCATTTCTTCCCACTTCGTGCGCTACACCTCGACCTGACGTTCTGGGTTGTGCCCATTTTGCTTACTTTTATTACCTTCACAGGGTAAGCTGACGACGGCGGTATATAGGCTGGGATGGCTAGAAGTGGTGAGGTTTAACGGGGGTTATCGGTTCTAGAACAGGCTCCTCTAGGGGGGTCTGAGGCACCGTCAGGTCCTTTGGGTTTCAAGCTGATGCTCGTAGTACCCGGGCGGACATCTAATTGTAGTTGGATGTCTAGGTTTATGGCTGAGCATAGTGGGGTATCTAATCCCAGTTTGTTTCTCAGCTTTCGTGGGGTCAGGTGGGCTTTATTAAAGCTGCTTTCGTGTAATTGGGCTTCGGACACCTAGAAGCGTATGACGGCCAAAGGGCCATTTGGCTTTAAAAAATATGTTATTCTCCTTAACCACCCTTTACGCCGTGGTGTTATCAACTAGGGCCTCTCGTTTAACCGCGGTGGCTGGCACGAGTTTTACCGGCCCTTTTAACCCTGACTGAGTCAAGTTTTCACTTATGGCTTAATGTTTATCACTGCTGAATTCCCTTGGGGGTGTGGCTTGGCCAGGCGTCTTGGGCTAAAATTTGTGCCTGATGCCCGCTCCTCGTCCCCGGGCGGGGGATTGAGGGCATACTCACGGGGTTGCGGAGACTTGCATGTGTAAGTCGGGTGAGAGCTGATAATAAGGTCAGGACCATGCCTTTATGCATGCGGAGTTTCTTAGGACCCATCTTAACATCTTCAGTGTTATGCTTTGTATTAAGCTACGCTAGC